CTTTTCAAAATCGTTCAAATATTCAAAAAAAGAAGTTACAATTGGTCAAATGATATGACCAAGTTACATATAAAAAACGAATACTTATAATAGGAAAATGCAAATATAAATTATTATTACGATAATTTATATTCATAGAGCAAGGATAAAAAATTACGCAAAAAAGGGTACTTGATGCTAATATGAATTATAGGATTAACTAAGGTCATCGATCTAATGAAATAATAACTCTTCATTTTAGTTTGTTTATTTCAACTCATTAACTAATTCATTATGGGATTGATTGTTTTCCATTTCAATCAAAACGATTTATTAGTAAACGTTAGAATATTATAGATCTAAAATGAGATTTTTTATTTTATTGGGAAATGATAAAAAATGACTGAGATATTTTTTTATCAAACCACGTATCCTTTAACAGATTTATTAATAGTCTCATTCGAATTTCACAATTGAATTTAGGTGTATTCTTTCCTCGAGTTTGACTAAAAAAAGACTCAAGTTTTTTATTAGGCAAAAGTTTACAATCCTTTGAGATATTTTATTACATGTAAATAAAGTATAGAATGATGAAAATCAAGGTCTTTTAGGTTCTTTATTTATTTATTTTATTAAGTTTTATTTATATAACATAGCGGATTCTAAAGATAGAAATTTGAGAGATAAAGAACGAGAACTAAGAGTTCCAATCCAAAGATTTTTGGTTTTACGAATATTGTATTGTCTGGAATCAAAATTTTCTTATTTCGAGTAATTTTTGATACAATTTTCAGAGATCTTTCACATATCTATATTTATTTTTTATGAAGAGAATATTATTTAGAGAAAAAATAGATAATGAATAAGAAATAATAATTCGTTTTGAACAATAGATGTCTTTCACATCCAACTATAACAATGAGTAACTTCTTCATTTTTAAATGGCAGTTCCAAAAAAACGTACTTCTATATCAAAAAAGCGTATTCGTAAAAATATTTGGAAAAGGAAAGGATATTGGGCGGCGTTAAAAGCTTTGTCATTAGGGAAATCTCTTTCTACCGGGAATTCAAAAAGTTTTTTTGTACGACAAACAAATAAGTCCTAAAATATTGGAATAATCGGAATGGATTTTACTTGAAAAATTGGCTCAGTAATTTGTTAATATAAAATTCACAATTGGTAGTCCCTATTCTAATCAATATGAAATAGACCAGGTTTCAATCTTAATCTTCTAAGATGTCTAAAAGAATAATTCTTCTGTTTTCTCAATTCTAAAAAAACGAATAAAGAAAAAAATACAAGATTTTTTATTTATTTTTCGTATATTTTCACTCACATTGTGGTGGTGGGGAGTCTTATTTTCCCCATCGACCTTTACAATAATGAAAAATTTTTATCTTTCTCGAGAAGGGCAGATATAATATTTTTCGTTAAAATTAATGAATTGTTGAAACTAATTGATTCCATGTTAAAAAATTTTTCTTTTTGATAACTTTCTGACTTCTTAATTTATTGGAATTACTATATAGATTTCCTATATATCTCCAATTTTCAGCCCACTCAATAAAAGAACTTAATTGTTGAGATATTATGTACAAATAAGGTGTCAATTTGGAGTAATCCAAAATAGCCATATTTTGGATTCATTGAGAAAATTTATTTTTTGTTTCAAATTTATGAAATCAGATAAACGAGAAATAATTAAGTATCGATATGAAAACATTTTTTTTATTCTATGGAGAGAATTCTCTAGTTGCAAAAGTTGGATTTTAGACTAGGATAAACTACGTCAAAGCCCTAAGATAAATAAACCGGACACCCTAAGAAACTAATGAACCTTGAAATTTACTTTTGAACCCATTTTTTTTATCAATTTTAATCTTTGCTAAAAAAACTTATTTGATTGAATTGACTTGTTCAATCTCGACGATTGAATATAAATAGGCTATTATGAGTTCGAGCAAGCCGCTATGGTGAAATCGGTAGACACGCTGCTCTTAGGAAGCAGTGCTAGAGCATCTCGGTTCGAGTCCGAGTGGCGGCATGCCATCTTATAAAAGAGATCCAATAGATTCTATAATATAATAAAAAAATAGATCCAATAGATCCTATAATAAAAATAAATTAAATTCCCGATTTATATTTCTTAATTAATTTAGGGGATTCCCTCCCTTTTTTTCATTTTTATGATATTTTCAACTTTAGAGCATATATTAACTCATATTTCCTTTTCGATTGTTTCAATTGTAATTACAATTCATTTGATAACCTTATTGGGCAATGAAATAATAAACCCATATGATTCGTCAGAAAAGGGGATGATAGCTACTTTTTTATGTCTAACAGGATTATTAATCACTCGTTGGATTTATTCGGGCCATTTCCCACTAAGTGATTTATATGAATCATTAATCTTTCTTTCATGGAGTTTCTCCCTTATTCATATAGTCCCTTATTTAAAAATAAGAAAAAATTATTTAACCACAATAACTGCCTCAAGTACTATTTTTACCCAAGGCT